TTCTTCCGATTCTAATTTTTTTAGATTTCGGATTCTTTTTACAATCTCAATATCATTAGGGAGGGGTAAAAAAGTAGGAATGGGGGCTACGCGGTCCCTCATTTTCTATATATAGGTAAGAGTCAGTTCATCGAAATAGAAATTTTACGAAGAATTCGGTTGGAATAGGAATCAATTTCCTATTATTTTGGATTCCCTTGTTTATTTTTTCAAAATACGAATAAATATGGGAATAATTCAAATATTTGTTTGATTGAAAGAATATTTTCTATTTCTACAATATACATAGAATACATTAGACCACTAGAATATAATAGAACTCTGAAATGCAGATATATTTTTAATTTGAATCAAATTAATTAGTATAAAAGAAATACTCTAATTCAACAGTTCCAAAATGTAATCAAAACCCGGGTAGAAAACACAAAATTGGTACTTTGATCCCTTAAACTCAATTATTAGTACCCTTATAGTCCACTTCTTCCCCATACTACGAGGGAAAGGGAAAATGAAAAAACTACCATTAAAGCAGCCCAAGCAAGACTTACGATATCCATGTAAATTTTGTCTCCTATCTCTATCAATATGAAGGGATTATTTTATTATTGTTCCAAAATTTTTTTTCTATTATTTTCTTTTGTATTATTAACTAAAAATACAAGAATATAAAAATATTATAATAATAAATATTATAATAATAGTGGAATTGCCGGTACAGAGTCAAAAAAAAAATAGAATAAAATAGAATCAAGACATATTAATTTGCAAACTTATATTCTTATCTCTATTTGAAAAAATCCCTTAATGTCTCCCGATTCATTCTCTAAAATAATCGGAAGATATCTTTCCTATCCATTTTTTTACTAGAGGTTGGTGAAGAGAAAGATTTTTTTTATTTCGATTTTATATTTTTTATATTAGAATATATATAAATTTTCGAATTTTATTAGAATATAGATATATATACTTTTAAGAAAGCAAATTAGCTAAATGAACTATTCAATCTAACTAATCTAACTAATATTGATTAAATGCAGAAGCGCTCATATACTTTATATCAGTCTGTATACAAGGTTTTTCTTCCGCCCCTTCTCTAACTAAAAATGGAATTATCTATACGACTTATCCAATCTAATTCAAGACTCGGTAAGTAGACGTACACTACAATAGTTGTGTAGTGAAAGAACTATCATTTCAAAATGGATCGATTCCTTTTCACTATTAGAATCTTTCCTTGAATTCGAGACCAAAAGATTTAAAGTATTTTTTAGAACAAACCTCCCGATTCTTATAATTTAGAATCAAACAAGTCTTAAGACTCCTTTTCACTCGCTAACTTCTGTTGTAAAAAAGTTTTCTATAAAAAAACGTAATACAATATTTCATTTTAAATCTCTTGTCGATAAGGCGACACCCGGATTTGAACTGGGGAAAAAGGATTTGCAGTCCCCCGCCTTACCACTCGGCCATGCCGCCAAATAGATATATATGAAGTGTATAAGAATACCCGCCCTTTTTTTCATTTCAATAGAAAAAAAAGCTTACACCTTCTGTCACATACCATAAAAATCTTGAGACAAATCGCAACCATTAACTATTAATTTATGAATGATTCTTGAATATTTAAATCTAGAATGGTTTTTTTTATTAATGAGATACTTAATGAGATAAGAAAATCAAAGTTGATACATAACCAATCCATATTGCTTTTTAATTGAAAAAAAAAACCTGCTTCATTCCAATTATAGCAGCAATTGTCAGTATATGTAAACCCTAGAACATAAATTTGAATTGTTACACAAATATTATCTAATCAGGTATCTTATCCATATATATACTATATGGAATTCTCAGGAAATTCTCGTGCTTCTCCCTTTTTTTACAATTTTTCTATTTATATTAAATAGATTGAATAGAAAAATTGTAAAAATTAACACGATATGTTATGTGTTGTCCCGAACGAATATGACTGCAATAAAGTTAGAGACGGATCTATCTATATCTATCTATAGCTGGAATTAGATCTATGCGTGTTAAAGAAATACAAGCCTTATTACATTAGACACTCTAATCGTATTCTCCAAAAATAGTTAAAAATATCTCTTTTCTTTGCGAATTCCTTCCTTCGAAGTTGAGTTTAAAATTCGATTTTATTTCTCTTTTCCTAATAGGTATTTCATACACGGGGTTAGGTAAAATTTCATGTAATTCAGTAAAAAGAACAAAAATTCCATTATTGCTAAATCGATTCATGTGATTTGATAAAGAATGACAGCAAATCGTGGAATATTTTTCTATAAAATTCACAGGGAAATTGAAAATGCTTGGGGGTGGAAATGAAGGAATGTCTACAGTACCTGGATTGAATCAGATACAATTTGAAGGGTTTTGTAGGTTCATTGATCAGGGCTTAATAGAAGGGCTTTTTAAGTTTCCAAAAATTGAGGATACAGATCAAGAAATTGAATTTCAATTATTTGTAGAAACATATCAATTATTA